TTCAAAACCGAACGTGAAACTTTTGTTTCATTCAGCTCCTTTAAGGAAGAAACTAAGAGATGAAAGACATGAACAAAAAAAATTGACCCATAACATCTATGTCAGCCTTTTGTTTTGTATGAATAACATTTAAAACATCATGCTTTTTAGATGATCCCTATAGAAGAGGGGTATTATAACAATCCGTGTTTTTTTTTCTTTCTAGTTACTTCGTTCTCTATTTCTATTTGAGAGAATCTTTAGGGAAAGAAAAAAATTTCTGTCGAGCTAAAAAAATATGTCGATATCTCTAGTAAACTAAACTAATCGTTTAATAGCTATTTTGCTTCAATCTCTACTAAAAAAAGAAATAAAAAAAGGAAGATTTAGTTACGATTAGAAATCAACTTTCTATATCTTTCTCCATGGATCCTTTACTTATACACAAAAAAATTGAGATTTTATGGATCCAATTCCAAAAATTTATGTTTCATAATTTTAGAAATTCAATTTGTCAATTTAGAATTGATTCTTCTTATATACAAATTACGATAATGTATATTATACCGCACCGCAAATAGTTTAGAAGTATAAGGGAATTAAACCCCTTTACGTAAGAAATAAAGTTTTTGATAAGGATATGAGGGGATCCCTTAACTATATAAGGGGTACGTAGAACGAATCGCACTTTTACCACTAAACTATACCCGCTCCAATACAATTATTGTATATAAATGGACCTTTTGTCGAACAAAGCAATAAGGCATAATTAAAAAATAGGAACATAATAATAAAAATATAATAATTAGAGTGTTAACATGTTTCGTAAGGGGACCACCTAATGAAATGAAATTAAAAAAGGGGACAGATTTTATTTTTGTATTTTGTTTTTGCTGAAGGTGTTTTTTTGACAGATACATATCGATAAAACTACTTAATTTATAACATAAAAATACATTGTGCAAGCATTCTTAATTCCATATCATAAGAATATATTATATATCATAAGAATAAATATATATATATTATTTATGAGAATAAATATATGTATATTATTTATGTTTGATCGTGTTTAAATTACAAGTCTTTTTTTTTCAAATACATTCAAATAAATCATTGTTATCCAGTATTCATGGGAATAAAAAGAGCCCGGCTAGGGTACTGGCCGGGCTTTGGCTGTAGAAAAAAAAAGAAACTAAAATAAAAAATGGAATAAAATAAACAAAACATTCGAATTTATTATTTTTATATATTTCTTATTATTTATTATAATATATATATAATAGAATAATGAATAGAAATCAAATAGAAAAAAGAGAGAGAGATAAGATATAAATTAAGATATAAAAAAGACTCTTTTTTTTTTCAAACCCCGTTTTTTGTTCTTTTTGTTTATGCGATATAACATAAATATAGTAATTCTATTTTTTCTATTGGGGGAGAGATGGCTGAGTGGACTAAAGCGTCGGATTGCTAATCCGTTGTACAAATTTTTGTACCGAGGGTTCGAATCCCTCTCTTTCCGTTTCCGTTGATGATTTGGTATTTTTTTTCTTTTGAACTTATAGAATTTCTTTTGTTTGTTTGATTTTTTTATTTATTAGTTAAAGATGTAAAATAGATAAAGTTCTAAAAATATTTCAAAATCTAGCACAAGCAGGGAAAATTAAGAATCATTTTTTTTTATTCTTCACGTCCTGGATTACGTCCTGGATCGTTAGATAGGAATCCAAAGATGAAAAGAGAAACGAAGAATATTACTACCGTGTAAACAAATAATTTTAGAGTAAGCATTATAAAAAAATCTCCAAGATAATTGAAAAAAAAACGACAAAGAAAGAGAATAGATTCTCTTATATTACATATTTTGTTTATTTTTTTTTTTATACTAAGTTTCTAAGAAATGAAGAGAAATGAAGGAAGTGATTTCGAGGAAATAAAAAAATTAGGAAATGGATTTGATTTGTAGTAAGAGTCGAGCCTTTTATTACCATTATCAATAATTACTATTACCATAACTCTTCTTTCATATCTACAATCTAGGTATTATATTGGTAGTAGGCTCAAATCGAAAAAAATAATATGATTAGTATTTCTCAATGGAAAAAACGTAGATGATGAGATGGTCCGGATTTTTCGTGTCCATCAAAAAATTTCAATATTGGAATCGAGAATTCACACTGTAAGACTTATCTGATCTTATAAATTGTTCAAATTTTTGTTTTCGAATAAATTCTTAATTTTTTTAAGACATTATTCAAATTAAAAAACTCATCGAAAACTTACAGCCGCTTGCCAAACAAAAGCTAAGAGAAAAAAGAGTACGGGTATTACTGGCATAATATCTACAATTGGATTCAAAAAAGCGTAGGCTTCAGGCAACTTTGCCGAGAAAAAACTACTTGAATAAAGGACAGAGTGAATACAAATACAGACTAAACTAAAGATATTAAGCATAACAAACATTTTGTTCTTTAAGAAAATAAATTTTATTTTTGTGTTTTTTTTTGAATTATAATTTTCATTTTTATTGTATTTTTTTTTATTGTATTATGTATATATGTTTCATTTTTATTAATATTTTTTTTGAATTAATAAAATTTATAAAAATGAAAATAACTTAAATTAAATATTAATTAAATATTAACATTTATTATTAATATTTATTAATGAATGAGTGAAACTAAAAAAAATGAATCAAATTTGATTTGAACTCATCCAGTTCAAAATCTTTTCATGATGAAATCAAAAATCGAAGAAATCATACTTTCATACAATATCTTAATTGAATTCTATGTAATGATCAATAAATTTAGTTTTCTTTTATATCTACGTATATCAAAATCCTAGCAACAATTTATTCTATAGAAATTTTTGAATTGGAATTGACGAACAATCAATACGAATAATAGTGTTTATTAGTGTCAAATCGAAAATGGGGCGTGGCCAAGCGGTAAGGCAACGGGTTTTGGTCCCGCTATTCGGAGGTTCGAATCCTTCCGTCCCAGAGCTTATCCATTTATGATGTATATCATATTTGAATCCAAATTGTCTATCAGAAAAAAAATTACTCTTTCTTTTTTTTTTTGTAACCATTGTGGATAACTGATTATATATATATTCTTTTTTCAGACTCTATTTTTTTTCTTTATTCCTTATTATTTATTCATTTAAAATATAATTTAATATTATTAGTTATTTTAGAATATTTAAAAAATTATTTTATATAATTAGATAGAATTATAATAGAAAAAAAAAATTCCATCACATATAGTGACATATATAGTAAAATAAAACTCTGGTTTCTCACGAAAAAGAATCATTTTTTTTTGTTCGTTATTATTATCTTATCAGTTACTAATCCTAATGATTGGATTTATATACTTTTATTGATAATAAATAAATGAGATAAAATATTATAAATAGAATATTTCTATTATTTTTCATCGAATGACTATTCATCTATTGTATTTTCATGTAAATAGAGGAAAAAACTCTATGGAAAAATGGTGGTTAAATTCTATGTTATTTAATTTTAATCGGGAGTTAGAATACAGGTGTGGATTAAGTAAATCAATGGATAGTTTTGGTCCTAGTGAAAATACCAGTGTAAGTGAAGACCTCCCAATTTTAACTGATATAGATAAAAAAATTCATGATTGGAATGATAGTTACAATTCTAGTTACAGTTATTTTGATTATTTAGTGGGTGTCAAAAACATCTGGAATTTCCTATCTGATAAAACTTTTTTAGTTAGGGATAGTAAGAGGAACAATTATTCCATATATTTTGATATTGAAAAGAAAATTTTGGAGATTGACAATGATCATTCTTTTCTAAGTGAACCAAAAAGTTTTTTTTCTAGTTATAACAATTCTAGCTATTTGAATAATGTCTCTAAGAGTGATGATGATCATTACATGTATGATAATCAATTTAGTTGGAATAAAAACATTAATAGTTGCATTGATAGTTATCTTCGTTATCAAATCTGTATCGATAATTACATTTTAGATGATAGTAACAAATACAATGACAGTTATTTTTATAGTTACATTTGTGGTAAGAGCAGAAATAATAGTGAAAGCGATAGTTCTAGTTCTAGTATAATAACTAGCACAAATGATACAAATGATAGTGATTCCACTCGAAGAGAAAATAATTTCGATGAAACTCAAAAATACAAGCATTTGTGGATTGAATGCGAAAATTGTTATGGATTAAATTATAAAAAATTTTTTAAATCAAAAATGAATATTTGTGAACACTGTGGATATCATTTGAAAATGAGCAGTTCAGATAGAATCGAACTTTTGATTGATGCAGGTACTTGGAATCCTATGGATGAAGACATGGTCTCTTTGGATCCCATTGACTTTAATTCAGAGGAGGAACCTTATAAAGATCGTATTGATTCTTATCAAATAAATACAGGATTAACTGAGGCTGTTCAAACAGGCACAGGTCAACTAAATGGTATTCCTGTAGCAATTGGAATTATGGATTTTCAGTTTATGGGGGGTAGTATGGGATCCGCAGTAGGTGAGAAAATCACTCGTTTGGTCGAATATGCTACCACTCAACTTTTACCTCTTATTCTAGTATGTGCGTCCGGAGGAGCACGTATGCAAGAAGGAAGTTTGAGCTTGATGCAAATGGCTAAAATCTCTTCTGCTTTATATGATTATCAAACAAATAAAAAGTTATTCTATGTATCGATCCTTACATCTCCTACTACTGGGGGGGTGACAGCTAGTTTTGGTATGTTGGGGGATATCATTATTGCCGAACCAAATGCTTACATTGCATTTGCGGGTAAAAGAGTAATTGAACAAACATTGAATAAGTCAGTACCTGAAGGTTCACAAGCGGCTGAATATTTATTCCATAAGGGCTTATTTGATTCAATCGTACCGCGTAATCCTTTAAAGGGGGTTCTGAGTGAGTTATTTCAGCTCCATGCTTTCTTTTCTTTAACTCAAAATGAAAAATAAAGCATATCCCAAAATTTTCTTTTTTTTTTTCATTTTTGAAAAAAGAAATTATGACACAAAAATCAAAAATTAGAATATACAAGAGCAAAGTAATAAGATAATAATAGAAGAATACTAAGAATAATAAAAAGGTGTATTATTTCATACATATGTTCATACATATGTTTCTTTCTTCTAGAAATAGAAAACGAAATCAATTAATTTATTTAATTCGAAATTTTTTATATTTATTATTAGGTTCGATTTGTACTTTATGATTCTAATCTTTTTTAATATTATTTATCATTTTTTATTTTATTATTGATTTATTATATTTTATATTTATTATATATAGTCAATTATATATATCTATATATTCTCTCTATATTTATTCTATTTTTTTATTCTATATATATTTACTTAGCTATACTAACTAGAATTCATATATACTTAGTATAAGTATATATGAATTCTAGTTAGTATAAACTATTTTTATAACAATACATTGTAAAGAATAATAAAAAACAATAATATATATATAACAGGTACAAATAGTAAATCGAGGTACTCATTCTATGATAAACTTCCCTTCCATTTTTGTGCCTTTAGTGGGCCTAGTATTTCCAGCAATTGCAATGGCTTCTTTATTTCTTCATATTCAAAAAAACAAGATTTTTTAGACACGGGCAGTAGGGACAAATCTCATATATTTTTTTTAGATCTGGAAGCAATTCGATGAATTACTACTAAAGCTTTACATTAAAATAATGCTAGTTGATGAAAGTTACTTCAGAAACAAAGAAAAATAAAGTCAAATTCATTTGTTTGTTGGGGTTTTTCTTTTTTCCCCAATTGTAATAAAATAGAAAAAATTGGATTTCATTAAATATAATATGAATATAATTTTGCGATTAGAACATATACGGGTAGACCCCATAACGGAGTCTCGAAAAATAAGCAATTTTTTCTGGGCCTTTATTGTTTTTTTAGGTTCATTGGGGTTGTTATTGGTTGCAATTTTCAGTTATCTTGGTATGGATTTTCTATTTTTGTCTGAGGAAATTAGTGATTTTCCAATTATTTCGGACTATATTTATTTTCCATTTATTCCACAAGGGGCCACGATGTCTTTCTATGGAATCGAGGGTCTCTTTATTAGTTTTTATTTGTGGTGCACAATTTTGTGGGATGTGGGTAGTGGTTATGATCTCTTCGATAAAAGAGAGAAAATTGTATGTTTTTTTCGTTGGGGATTTCCTGGAAAAAATCGTCGTATTATTCTTCGAGTACCTATGAAAGAGATTCAGTCCATCAGAATAATAACAGGAGTTAAAGAAGGAGGTATTTTTACTCGTACTCTTACTTATTCTAGTATCGTTTATATGGAAACCATAGAACAGGGGTTTATTCCTTTAACTCGTATTGAAGATAATTTGACTCCACCAGAAATTTCACAAAAAGCCGGAGAATTAGCCATATTCTTGGGTGTACCACTTTTGTATTGACGAAAAATTGACTCCACTAGAAATTGCATAAAAAGCCGGAGAATTAGCCATATTCTTGGGTGTACCACTTTTGTATTGACGAAAAATTGACTCCACTAGAAATTGCATAAAAAAGCTGCAAAATTGTCCTATTTCTTGTGTGTACCGCTTGAAATATTTCAAAAAAAAAATGAACTGAAAAATGAATGCTTTCTAAGAGAAACGAATTTTTTTCTTCATTCGAATTGACAATGGATTTTGTTTCGATTTCTTATTCGATTTTATTCTTTCGAAATTCAACAAAGCAAGGATTAACTCCCGAATTGCAAATAAAAAACGCGGGAATACATTATATATAGATTTCTATATATATATCGGTTCTATGACTTGTAATAGAACTTATACTTGATAGAAAAATTATTATCGAGTTGACGAATGAGGTGAAGTTAAATTCATTAAAGACGAAAAATGGTAAAAAAGAAATCATTCATTCCCTTTCTATATCTTACATCTATATTCTTTTTGCCCTGGTGGATCTCTTTCATATTTAAGAAAAGTCTGGAATCTTGGTTTACTAATTGGTGGAATACGAGGCAATCCGAAATTTTCTCAAATGATATTCAAGAAAAGAGTATTCTAAAAAAATTTGTAGAATTTGAGGAACTGTTCTTTTTGGATGAAATGCTAAAGGAATACCCGGAAACACATTTACAAAACCTTCGTACTGGAATCTACAAAGAAACCATCCAATTAATAAAAACGCACAACGAAAATCGTATCCATACAATTTTGCACTTCTCGACAAATATAATCTGTTTCTTTATTCTAAGTGGTTATTCTATTCTAGGTAATCAAGAACTTTTTATTCTTAATTCTTGGGTTCAAGAATTTCTATATAACTTAAGTGACACAATAAAAGCTTTTTCTATTCTTCTATTAACTGATTTATGTATAGGATTCCATTCGACCCATGGTTGGGAACTAATGATCGGTTCTGTCTATAAAGATTTTGGATTTGCTCAGAATGATCAAATTTTATCTGGTCTTGTTTCCACTTTTCCTGTCATTTTAGATACAATTATAAAATATTGGATTTTCCGTTATTTAAATCGTGTATCTCCGTCACTTGTAGTGATTTATCATTCAATGAATGATTGACTGAAAAAATAATTAACTGATCCAATTTTAAAGTTTGGTATTTTTTTTTTGTATAAGTATAAAAAAGCTAAACATTAAAAAATTGGACTTATTCTTTTTCCTTTTTTTACCCCCCCCCTCAAGGTATTAAATAATTTCAGTAAATAGCAGAATCATGGATAGGAAACTATGTCAGTGACCTACCTAATCTTATTGTAGAAATTTTCAAGATCAGTGATAAGACCATGCAAACTAGAAATGCTTTTTCTTGGATAAAGAAAGAGATTACTCGATCTATTTCCATATCGATCATGATATATATAATAACTCGAGCACCTATTTCAAATGCATATCCCATTTTTGCACAGCAGAGTTATGAAAATCCGCGAGAAGCAACCGGCCGTATTGTATGTGCCAATTGCCATTTAGCTAATAAGCCTGTGGATATTGAGGTTCCACAAGCGATACTTCCCGATACTGTATTTGAAGCAGTTGTTCGAATTCCTTATGATATGCAAGTGAAACAAGTTCTTGCTAATGGTAAAAAGGGGGCTTTGAATGTGGGGGCTGTTCTTATTTTACCGGAAGGTTTTGAATTGGCCCCCCCCAATCGTATTTCGCCTGAGATTAAAGAAAAGATAGGTAATCTGTCTTTTCAAAACTATCGTCCTACAAAAAAAAATATTCTTGTAGTAGGCCCCGTTCCTGGTCAGAAATATAATGAAATCACCTTTCCTATTCTTTCCCCGGATCCCGCTACTAAGAGAGATGTTCATTTCTTAAAGTATCCTATATACGTAGGAGGTAATAGGGGAAGGGGTCAGATTTATCTCGATGGGAGCAAGAGTAATAATAATGTTTATAATGCAACAGCAGCAGGTATGGTAAAAAAAATCATACGAAAAGAAAGGGGGGGGTACGAAATAACTATAGTGAATGTATCGGATGGACGTGAAGTGATTGATATTATACCTCCAGGACCAGAACTTCTTGTTTCAGAAGGTGAATCTATTAAACTTGATCAACCATTAACGAGTAATCCTAATGTGGGTGGATTTGGTCAGGGGGATGCGGAAATAGTACTTCAAGATCCGGTACGTGTCCAAGGTCTCTTGTTCTTCTTGGCATCAATTATTTTGGCACAAATCTTTTTGGTTCTTAAGAAAAAACAATTTGAGAAAGTTCAATTGTCCGAAATGAATTTCTAGGATTGCGAATTTATAAACAAAAATTATGTTGATAATTTATGTAATTCTATTCTGTATAATATAATAAATCTGTATAATATAATAAAAAAATTATGAAAAGACCTTTGCTTCTTTCTAGTCTTTTTCTACCATATTTAGAGAATTCCTTGTACCGTAATACTAGTCAAATTAGAATATGTATATTGTGAAGAAGACTGTTTGACTTTGTTTTTTTTTCAGATTTCAATGTTCTAATGTTATAGAATAGAAAGTTCTAGAATAGGAATATTTTTCTATTGTAATAGAAGAAAATTCGATTCGATACTAAACATAAAATAGAAACAAAATATATATAGGCAGATAATTTTAAGTAAAGTAGAAATTCAAATGGGGAAAACGGGATTCTAGGAGGGATTTTTTGTCTTTTCCTAGAATCAGATTCCTTATTGCTTGTGTCGAAATAGAAATATTTTACAAAATATTAATAGAACAGTACTTTTTTATTCTCTTTCTGAAATAATCCTATTCTTATATTAGTTTAGATTTTTTCCAACTTAGAATCTTTATGACATATAATATTTTATTTATTGCATATATTATGTAGTGGAAAAACGAAAAAAATCGGGAATGGAATTCTTAAGGAAATTCAGATTCATATATATAATTCAAAATTAGTATCATTACTATTACTGATCAATAAAAATATCTATTAATTATACTATAGAAAAGTTCCTGATATTTGATCGGTAGAATATAAATAGAATATCAAATTCTATATAAAAATTAAGAAATATATTATAAATCATTATAAATAAATAAATGAAAAAATATAATACAGTACAATAAATGTGCCACCCGGAATAAGAAGAAATAAATTAAGTGATTCTTTTTTCTTTTTTTTTCTTTCAACTTAACATAAATAAAAAAAAGTATGGACAGATACTATCCAGGAAAAGATGTTTTGAATAAATTAATGAAGTTCATTTTTCAAAAGCATCATAAAAAAAAATGAAATAGAGTTTTTTGAAACATCAGAAAAAGCTATCCATTGAGTAATATATACGAATAAAAAAGAATATGATTATTAAGAACTCAACGGGACCCCCTCGAATTCGTCAAAGAAAGAGTGGATCCCCGTTGAGTTCTTACGCTTTCATTTCGAAAACTCAATTAATACGATTACTACAGGGATGAGCCCAATCCGGAATATGAACCATAAAAGAAAATACCAATTAAACC